TTGTTAATGAAATTTGATTATCTTATATGGGGTTGGAGGAGTGGAGTATTATGTAAGTATTATATTTGTATGTATATGCTAGATGCAATGGGTTTATAATTTATAAAAATGTGAAGTAGCAATTTAGTTTTAGATTTAGGAGATTTTGTTTGATGTGCGCGGACATACTGATGAGAGAGTCAAATAAGATTTTAATCAAATAAGAGACAAAAAAAAATTCATATGTTTTGTGCTAAGATAAAGAGGGCGTAAGGCTCTTGTTAAATTGTGTATTAAAAAAAACTATGTCCTACAAGCATGGATAATATAGTACACCATGGATAATATGCTAGGAAAGAATATTGACCTAAAGTCCAGCTACAATCGAATTGACTGGGACGGGGCCTCTGACGGCCAATGGTGAGTGGAAGCATACCCCAAAAATAAAAACCACTAAAGGCATGACAGTGCAGTTATGTTGGGTCACGGGCTAGAATGGAACTAATCCATCGTGATGTCTTATTTAAAGGGAACGTATGGGCGATAACGCATTACTATGACCCTGAGGTAGGAACCAAATGCCTGACAAAGATCATGGTTAGTCACCCCCAAGTTAAATGGGATCAGGCGAGAAGAGGGATACGCATTGGGCGGGTTGATGATTTCACGGAGGTAGGTAGATTAAGAGACCACCAATGGAGAGGGATAGTCATTTGGAAGAGGAAGATTTATGACTAAATGGGGTATGTACCGCTAGTGAATGGTATGTCCTATGTCAAACCAAGGATTTAATGAGATAGAGAATATTCGTGTTGACGTACCTGTATGTGGAGTAATATATTAATGGTTTATGTACTATATGAGTATTAATGGACGTGCTTATATGCAAGGGGACTAGGTCTTAATGTTGATTAAACATATATATGTTCTATGTACTTACGTGTATTTATGTACTGTGCCATTGTTTAATGGGGACATGCATTAATGCACGATATACATATACATGGAAGTGTGGGAAGAAATGTAATAGGGACATGGCAGTCAGATTGGTGAGGAATTGGTCGAGTATTGCGTCAGGGAGTAGTTTAAATTAGAATGTCGGCTTTGGGAGTTGAAGGTGAAGTTATAACTTCTTCCCTGAAAATTGCTCTAAGAAGAGGAGACTTCATTTCTGGTTTACAAGACCAGAGTAATAGGTTATACTATTAGAGCTCTTCATTTAAGGAGCTTATTCTCAAGCAGGCTGATGCTAGGGAGGGCAAAGAGAATAATTGAGAAGTAGAGGATAGATGCTATTTGTCCAATAGTGATGAAAGGATGTTCAACAGGTTGACCTCCAATTCAGGTAAGTGTAAGGAGGTCAGCAACTAGAATTCAAAATAAGCATTGGCTTAGGGGTCGGAATATTATGCTTCGTTGTTTAGATACATGGAGGATAGGGAATAATATGAGGATAAGGATAGAAAAAACTAGAGCTAAGACTCCTCCTAATTTATTAGGGATTGATCGAAGGATAGCATAAGCAAATAGGAAATATCACTCAGGTTTGATATGAGGAGGGGTATTGAGGGGATTAGCAGGGGTATAATTGTCAGGGTCTCCTAAGAGGTCTGGGGAGAATAAGACTAAGATTATGAGTAATAGGATTAGTAGAAGTGCTCCAAAGATGTCTTTGATTGTGTAGTAGGGGTGGAATGGGATTTTATCAGAATCAGAGATTAGACCGGAAGGATTATTGGATCCTGTTTCGTGAAGGAATAATAGGTGAACTAGTACTAAGGCTGCAACGATAAAAGGCAAGATAAAGTGAAAGGCGAAGAAGCGTGTGAGGGTTGCTTTGTCAACTGAAAATCCCCCTCAGATTCATTCTACTAAGGTAGTACCAATGTAGGGGATGGCGGAGAGGAGGTTTGTGATTACAGTAGCACCTCAAAATGATATTTGTCCTCATGGGAGAACATAGCCTATAAATGCGGTGGCTATTACTGCGAAGAGGAGGATTACACCAATATTTCAGGTTTCAAAGTAAGTGTAGGAGCCATAGTAGATTCCTCGGCCCACATGAAGAAAGAGGCAGATGAAGAACATGGAGGCGCCATTAGCGTGTATATATCGAATTAATCAGCCATAGTTTACATCACGGCAAATATGTGTTACGGAGGAGAAAGCTGTTATTGTATCTGAGGTATAATGTATGGCTAGGAATAAGCCGGTTAAGATTTGGATAAGTAGACAAAGTCCGAGGAGGGAGCCGAAATTTCATCAGGCTGAGATATTTGAGGGAGCGGGTAGGTCAATAAAGGAATGGTTGATAATTTTAATTAATGGGTGGGTTTTGCGGATGTTTGTCATTATTGTTTTTATAGTTGAATTACAACGATGATTTTTCATGTCATTGGTCATGGTTAGATTCCATGTAAAAATAATGACATATATTACGTATTTATTAAGTATGCTATTTGTTTTAGGGTTTTTAGGGTTTTCTTCAAAGCCTTCACCTATTTATGGTGGGCTTGGGTTAATTATTAGTGGAGGTGTGGGATGTGGAATTGTATTATGTATTGGTGGGTCGTTTTTGGGGTTAATGGTATTCTTAATTTATTTGGGGGGTATACTAGTGGTGTTTGGATACACTACTGCGATGGCTACGGAGGAGTATCCAGAGACTTGGAGCTCTAATGTGGTGATCTGAGGGGTGTTGTTGTTAGGAGTGGGAGTAGAGTTAATGATTGTGTTATTAACTATTTTATATGATCAGGTAGAGATTGTTGTTGAGTTTAAAGGGTTAGAGGACTGGATAGTGTTAGATGCTGATGAGTTGGGGTTAGTTCGTGAGGATTCTATAGGAGTGGCTGCTTTGTATAGTTATGGTAGTTGATTAATGGTTGTAGCGGGTTGGTCTTTGTTTGTTAGTATTTTTATTGTCATTGAGATTACTCGAGGAAATAGATAGCTGTTGCTAGTGCTAGAGAAATTGATACTAGGAAGGATAAGAAGTATAGTTTAATTAATCCTTTTTGATTTGATGTAAGGGTTGAGGCGAGAGATTGTATATTGGCAATAAGTTTTGGTGCTGCTTTTTCTAGTCAAATTTGATCGAGAAGAGAGGATGCTAGTTTTTGGCTAATAGAGAGGTTCAGGTGAGGGCATAGACGATGTATGGTATTAGGATAGTATCCTAATAGAGTTGAGAATTTAGAGGTGTGTGAGTAGAAATTTAATTTTAGGTTTAGTGTAAGTTGATTTAATTCTATGGCAATTATAAATCCTATAATTGTGATAAATAGGGCAGTGGTTTTTAGGTAGAGAGGTATAGTCAACATGGGGATATTTGTAGGGGGAATATTGTATGATAGTAGGAATCCTGCGAAAATACTTCCAATTAGCAGACGTTTAATAGAGTTTATTAATTGAGGGTTATTTTCGTTGATTGTAATAAGTGTAGGAAATCGGGGCTGTCCTATTAAGGCGAAGAAGATAATTCGTGTGCTGTATACAGCGGTGAGGGAGGTAGCAAAGAGAGTAATAATAAGGGCTCAGGCGTTGGTATTAGATGTGTTTGCGGATTCAATGATTAGGTCTTTAGAGTAGAATCCAGTTAGGTAGGGTATACCTGTTAAAGCAAGGCTGCCAATAATGAGGGATGTGGAGGTGAAGGGTAATGCTTTGAATAACCCTCCTATTTTTCGAATATCTTGTTCGTCGTTTAGGTTGTGGATAATTGATCCAGAGCATATAAATAGTATTGCTTTAAAGAATGCGTGTGTGCAGATGTGAAGGAATGCTAGGTGTGGTTGGTTAATTCCAATTGTTACCATTATTAGGCCTAATTGGCTTGAGGTGGAGAATGCAATAATCTTCTTAATATCATTTTGGGTGAGTGCACAGATGGCAGTGAAGAGTGTTGTGATAGCCCCTAGGCATAGGGCTAGTGTCTTAGCGGTTTCATTGTATTCTAATACAGGATGAAATCGGACTAGGAGGAAAATTCCTGCAACAACTATGGTACTAGAGTGAAGTAATGCTGAGACAGGAGTTGGGCCTTCTATAGCAGAGGGAAGTCATGGGTGTAGTCCAAATTGAGCGGATTTACCTATTGCAGCTAGGAGAAGGCCGATAAGTGGTAGAAGTGGGGTTTCTATTATAAAAAGTTGTTGCAGTTCTCAGGAGTTTGAGTTGAGTATAAATCATGTTATGGTTAGAATAAAACCAATGTCCCCAATTCGGTTGTAAAGAATTGCTTGGAGGGCTGCTGTATTGGCGTCGGTTCGTCCACATCATCAGCCAATTAGAAGAAAAGATATAATGCCGACTCCCTCTCATCCAATGAATAGTTGGAATAGGTTATTTGATGTGACGAGGATTATTATTGTAATTAGGAATATTAAGAGGTACTTGAAGAAGCGATTGATGTAGGGGTCTGAGTGTATATATCATATTGAGAATTCTATGATTGACCATGTGACGAAAAGTGCTACGGGTATAAATATTATAGAAAAGTAGTCTAGTTTGAAGCTTATGGTAAAATTAATGGTTTGGATGGTTATTCAATGTCAGTTGGAAATTACTAATTCATAGTTAGAGTTAATAAATATCAGGGATGGAGGAATGCAAAATGCAAGAGCACATATAATAGATGTTTTTACATAGTTTGAGTAGGAATGTGAGTTAAATGAGTCAGTTAGGCTAAGGAAAATGGGAAAGAGTAAGATAATAAGAGATATAAGGATTAAAGAGGAGAATAGGTTTATTACTTTTATTTGGAGTTGCACCAACTTTTTGGTTCCTAAGACCAATGGATTACTTCTATCCTATAAAAGTTAAGAAAGCCACGGGTTTAGGCGTGGAGGCATGAGTTAGCAGTTCTTGCATGCTTTCTTGGTAAATAAGAGGATGTAACCCTCTGTTATCAGATTCACAATCTAATGTTTTGTTTAAACTATATTTACAGTATAATTGACCTATAATGATTTTAGGGTTGATGGATAATAAGATTAGGGGAAGAATATGTATGAGCATAAGGGTGTTCTCTCGTGTATGGGAAGGATTAATGGTAATTGTATGATAGGTAAGCTTGCCTCGTTGTGTAGAAATAAGTATGTAGAGCGAATAGAGAGCTGTGATTAATATATTTAGTCCTATTAGGATAATTGTAAAGTTTGACCATGAAAAAGTAGATACAATAATGAATAGTTCTCCAATTAAGTTAATTGAGGGAGGAAGGGCTAGGTTTGCTAGGCTAGCTATGACTCATCATGTTGCCATGAGGGGAAGAATAGATTGCAGGCCTCGAGCTAAGAGTATAGTTCGACTATGAGTTCGTTCGTAATTAGTATTGGCGAGACAGAATAATATTGAGGATGTGAGTCCATGTGCTACTATTAGTGCTGTTGCCCCTATAAAACTTCATGGAGTTTGGATTATGATAGCTACGACTACAAGTGCTATATGGCTGACAGATGAGTAAGCGATTAGGGATTTCAGGTCTGTTTGTCGTAAGCAAATAGAGCTGGTCATAATTATTCCTCATAGAGATAACAAGATGAAGGGATAGGCTATAGTGCTTGTAATAGGGTGAAGAAGCGTTGTAATTCGTATTATACCGTATCCCCCAAGTTTTAGTAGGATAGCGGCTAGGACTATTGATCCCGCGATTGGAGCTTCAACGTGAGCTTTGGGGAGTCATAAGTGAAGTCCATAGAGGGGTATTTTTACTATGAAGGCTATTATGCATGCTAGTCATAATATATTATTAGCTCATGTGTTTGGTAGAAGGTTTGATCGATAGAGGGATGTAATGAAATTCAGAGATCCTGTTGATTTTTGAATATATATTAGTACTACAAGTAGGGGTAGGGATCCAATAAGTGTATAGAATAGGAAGTAAAGTCCAGCGTTCAGGCGTTCTGTTTGATTTCCTCAGCGAGTAATAATGATTAGAGTAGGAATAAGGGTGGCTTCAAATAAGATATAGAAGAGAATTAGTTCTGAGGCGGAGAAAGTTATGATTAGGAAAAGTTGTAGTGAGATGAGTATAAGGATGTAAAGTTTTTTTCGTAACAGGGGTTCTTTTGCAAGGTGATTTTGACTAGCTATGATTATTAGGGGTAAGAGTCACGCGGTAAGAATTAGGAGTGGCGTGGATAGTGCATCTGAAAAAAAAGTGAGTGAGAAGATTAAGTCATTATCGTCTGTTTGATATAGTGATAATAGGACAATTAGGCTAATAAAAAAGCTGTGAGTTGATGTATTGATTCAGATTAAAGATTTTTTAGAATATCATATAGTAGGGGCTAAAAGGATAGTGGGTAAGATGATTTTTAGCATTGTAAGATATTAAGGTTTTGTACGTAGTCTATTCCATAAGTATTGGATACTATTACTAGAAGAGCTAGGCCTACCGCTGCTTCACATGCTGCGAATACAAGAAGGATGACTGGAATTATGAATGATAGTATGAAGTGGGAGTTTAAAGTGGCAAGGGTGGTTATGATAAATATTGATAATATCATACCTTCTAAACATAGAAGAGATGATATAAGATGAGATCGATAGATGAATATCCCTAAGAGGGATACCAAGTAAGCTAGAAACAGGTTTAAAGTCACGATAGGCATTTAGTAATTATGAAAATTCATAATCTAGTGAGTCGAAATCACTTGTTTTAATTTAAACTAATTACCATATTCAACTCATTCAAGGCCCTTCTGAATTCATTCGTAGGCTAATCCTAAGGTGAGGATGAGAATTAGGAAGAGGGCTGTGGTTAGTATGAGAGTGAGATTACTGGTTTGGGATGCTCAGGGTAAGGGTAAGAGAAGGGCAATTTCTAGATCAAATAGGAGAAAGGTAATAGCAACAAGAAAAAATTTTATAGAAAAGGGTAGTCGGGCTGACCCTATGGGGTCAAAGCCACATTCATAAGAGCTTACTTTTTCGGAGTAAGCATTTGTCTGGGGAAGTCAGAATGCAACTAGTACTAAGATCAGGGCAATGGAAGGGTTAATGATAAGTGTGATGAGAAGGTTTATTACTTCTCCCTAGGTTTGTTCTAGGGCTAGTTAATTGGAAGTCAACTGTACTGGTTAATACTAGAGAAGTATGATCCTCATCAATAGATAGATACGTATAGGAATAATCAGACAACATCTACAAAATGTCAGTATCAGGCTGCGGCTTCAAAGCCAAAATGATGTTTAGAAGTAAAGTGAAATTTTAGTTGGCGTGTTAGGCAGACTAGTAGGAATGTAGATCCGATAATTACATGAAGTCCGTGAAATCCTGTTGCTATAAAAAATGTGGATCCATAAATGCCATCAGAAATAGTAAATGGTGATTCTAGATATTCAGATGCTTGAAGTAGTGTAAAATATAGGCCGAGAGCGATGGTAATAGCTAGTGCTTGAAGTATATGTTTACGATCGCCTTCCATTAAACTATGATGGGCCCAAGTGATTGAGACTCCTGAGGCTAGAAGAACGGAGGTGTTTAGAAGGGGGACTTCTAATGGATTAAGCGGGTTGATTCCTGTGGGGGGTCAGCAACCTCCTAGTTCTGGAGTTGGGGCCAGACTTGAGTGATAAAACGCTCAGAAGAAGCCAGCAAAGAAGAAAACTTCTGACACAATAAATAGGATCATTCCATAACGAAGGCCTTTTTGTACGATTGTTGTGTGATGGCCCTGAAATGTTCCCTCACGAATAATATCGCGTCATCATTGGTATATGGTTAGTATATTAGTGATTAGTCCGAGTGTTAATAAAGAGTTAGAATTGAAGTGGAATCATATAATAAGGCCTGATGTCAAGAGTAGGGCAGATAGTGCTCCAGTTAAAGGTCAGGGGCTGGGGTTAACTATATGATAAGCGTGTGTTTGGTGGGTCATTAGGTATTGTCATGTAAATATAAGCTTACAAGGAGAGTGAAGACGTATGCTTGAATTAAGGCTACAGCAAATTCAAGGATTGTAAGGAGGATTAAAATAATGAATGTAATTATTGCAGTAGGTGTACTGATAGATATTAGGACTAATGTAGCGCTTCCAATTAAGTGTATTAATAAGTGACCGGCTGTAATATTAGCAGTGAGTCGTACAGCTAGGGCCATGGGTTGAATGAAAAGGCTAATTGTCTCAATGATTACAAGTATGGGGATTAGAGGGATCGGAGTACCTTGAGGTAAGAAGTGAGCTAATGATGCTTTAGTTTTATGTCGAAAGCCTAAGATTACAGTTGCTGCTCATAAGGGGATTGCTATGCCTAGATTTATGGATAGTTGAGTGGTGGGTGTAAATGAGTGTGGAAGTAATCCTAATAGGTTAGTGGACCCAATAAATATGATTAGAGAAATTAATATTAAGGATCATGATCGTCCTTTTAGGTTATGCATGGTCATTATTTGTTTTAATACAAGTTGAATAAGCCACTGTTGGAAGGATTCTAAGCGGTTGCTTATAAGTCGACTTGGGGAAGGAAATAAGATGTTAGGGAATGCGATGATAAGGACTACAATAGGTAATCCTATTAGTGTAGGGGTAATGAAAGAGGCAAATAGATTTTCGTTCATTTTTTTTCTCAAGGGGTGTGATGTGTAAGTTGTTCTATGTCTTTGTGAGAAGGGCTTGGGTAATATAAGTAATTAGCAATTTTAGACTGGAATAATACGAATAGGGCTAGAATTATGGAGATAATAGTGATAAATCATGTTGATGTATCTAGTTGGGGCATATCACTATGAGGAGGTTTAAGTTCCTAATCTTTAACTTAAAAGGTTAATGCTACGTTTAGCTTCATAGTGAATTTAAAGTATAAGTATAGATGAAGATCAGTTTTCGAAGTGTTTTAGTGGAACTATTTCAAGAACAATAGGTATGAAGCTGTGATTTGAGCCGCAAATTTCCGAGCATTGGCCATAATATAACCCGGGTCGTGAGGATATTAGTGTTGCTTGATTCAGTCGACCAGGGATAGCGTCAGTTTTTAGACCAAGAGATGGGACGGCTCAAGAGTGTAATACATCTTCGGATGAGATTAATATTCGAATTGGCAGCTCTATAGGTAGAACAACTCGATTATCAACTTCAAGAAGACGTAGTTCGCCGGGTTTCAGTTCTGATGTGGGGATTATATAAGAGTCAAAATTTAGGTCTTCATAGTCTGTATATTCATAGCTTCAGTATCATTGATGACCTATTGTTTTTACTGTTAACGAGGGGTCATTGATTTCGTCTATTATGTAAAGGATACGTAGGGAGGGTAGGGCGATTAAAATTAAGATGATGGCTGGTAGGATAGTTCAGATTGTTTCGACTTCTTGAGCATCTATTGTGCTGGTGTGAGTAAGTTTGGTTGTAAGTATTAGTGAAATGATATACAAGACTAATGAGCTAATTAGAAACACAATTATTAAAGTATGGTCATGGAAGTGTAGGAGCTCTTCTATAATGGGAGATGTTGCATCTTGAAATCCTAGTTCAAAAGGGTATGCCATAAAGATATAAAGGGGTTTAACCTATAAATTAACTTTGACAAAGTTATGTAATGTTTTTACTAATATCTTATAAAGAAAGTCATAATGGTTATGGGGCTGGCTTGAAACTAGTCTTAGGGAGTTCGATTCTTTCCTTTCTTGATTAAATTTTTACATATGTTGGTTCTTCAAATGTGTGATAAGGTGGAGGGCATCCATGCAGTCATTCCAGGTTGGTAGTGGTTAGTTCAATTGTTAAAACTTCTCGTTTAGATGCAAAGGCTTCTCAAATTATAAAAATTATAATTATTACAGCTGTGAGAGAAATGAATGAGCCTATAGATGACACTGTGTTTCATGCAGTGTATGCGTCAGGGTAGTCGGAATATCGTCGTGGTATACCTGATAGGCCGAGAAAATGTTGGGGGAAGAATGTTAAGTTTACTCCTACGAATATAACAGTAAAGTGGATTTTAGCTCATGTGTTATCTAGTGTATAGCCCGAGAATAGCGGGAATCAGTGTACGAATCCCCCCATAATTGCAAATACAGCTCCTATGGATAATACATAGTGGAAATGGGCTACTACATAATATGTGTCGTGTAAAACGATGTCTAGGGAAGAATTGGCTAGAACAATGCCTGTAAGACCCCCTACTGTAAATAAAAAGATGAAACCTAGGGCTCATAATATGGCAGGCGATCATTTGATATTTCCACCATGCAGTGTTGCCAGTCAACTAAATACTTTGACTCCTGTAGGAATAGCAATAATTATAGTTGCTGATGTGAAGTAGGCTCGAGTGTCTACATCTATCCCAACAGTGAATATGTGATGAGCTCATACAATGAAACCTAGAAACCCAATTGATATTATAGCCCACACTATACCTATATAACCAAATGGTTCTTTCTTACCTGAGTAGTAAGTAACGATATGTGAAATGATTCCAAAGCCTGGAAGAATGAGGATATAGACTTCAGGGTGGCCGAAAAATCAGAATAGGTGCTGATACAGAATTGGATCCCCTCCTCCTGCAGGGTCGAAGAAAGTTGTGTTTAAGTTTCGGTCAGTTAGGAGTATAGTAATTCCTGCTGCGAGGACGGGAAGCGAGAGAAGTAGTAGGACAGCTGTGATTAGGACTGATCAGACAAATAGTGGTGTTTGGTATTGAGATATAGCAGGTGGTTTTATGTTAATAATGGTAGTAATAAAGTTAATTGCTCCTAGGATAGAGGAGACACCTGCTAGATGTAATGAGAAGATAGTTAAATCTACAGAGGCTCCTGCATGTGCTAGGTTGCCTGCTAGTGGGGGATAAACAGTTCACCCAGTCCCAGCTCCTGCCTCGACTATCGATGAAGCTAAGAGTAAGAGAAATGAGGGGGGTAGAAGTCAAAAGCTTATATTGTTTATACGGGGAAATGCTATATCTGGAGCTCCAATTATTAAAGGGACCAGCCAATTTCCAAACCCGCCGATTATAATTGGTATAACTATAAAGAAAATTATAATAAATGCATGTGCAGTGACTACGACATTATAAATTTGATCATCGCCTAGCAAGGCTCCAGGTTGACCCAGCTCGGCTCGAATTAATAGGCTTAAGGCAGTACCTACTATTCCAGCTCAAGCACCGAATAAGAGGTACAGTGTTCCAATGTCTTTGTGATTTGTTGAGAATAATCAACGGTTAATGAACATAAGTAGGTGGTAGAATGGCTGAGTAGGCATTAGACTGTAAATCTAAAGACAGAGGTTGAGTCCTCTTTTTACCAAGTCCTGTGGTGAATATCATATTGAATTGCAAATTCAAAGGAGCAGCTTCAACTCTGCCGGGGCTTCTCCCGCCTTTTTTCCCTAACGGCGGGAGAAGTAGATTGAAGCCAGTTGATTAAGGCATTTAGCTGTTAACTAAATTTTTATAGGTTTAAATCCTGTCAATCTAGGAGAGGGCTTAGCTTAATAAAAGCGTCTGGGTTGCATTCAGTTGATGCAAGATATAATCTTGTAGTCCTTAGGTCAGGAATTAAGTTTAGGTACTTACTTAGGGCTTTGAAGGCCCTTGGTCTTTGTTAGCCTAAATTCCTAGTATAAGATTGATAAAAGGGGTGTGAGGGGGAGAGATATGGTAGAGGTAATAGCAATAGCTGATATGAGGGGAGTCATTTTAGTATTTTCAAATTGTCACTTGATTTTGATGTTATTGGAAGATGGGAATAGAGTAAGGGATGTGGAGTAGATGAGTCGTATATAGAAATAGAGATTTAAGAGGGCTAAGATGGCTATTAGTGTGGGTAGAATGATGTTGTTATTAGATACAAGTTCTTTGATGATTATTCATTTAGGAGAAAACCCAGTAAGTGGTGGAAGTCCTCCTAGAGATATTAGTACTGCAAGAATAATTGAAACTAATAGAGGGGATTTGTTTCAGGAGTTGGATAATGATAGGGTTGATGTTTTTTTATTATAATGGAGTAGTATGAACATGTTGATTGTTAACATAATGTAGATAAGTAGATTAAAGATAGATAACATGGGGTTGAATGAGATGACTATTACTATTCAACCTATGTGTGCAATTGATGAGTATGCAAGGATTTTTCGTAGTTGGGTTTGGTTTAATCCTCCTCAACCGCCTAGCAGGATTGACATGAATGCTATAATTATAATTAGAGTAGGATTGATTGAGGGAATAATTTGGAATATAATGGAGAGAGGGGCGATTTTTTGTCATGTCAGTAGAAGGAGTCCTGATGTAAGGGGAATGCCTTGGGTAACCTCGGGGACTCATAGGTGGAAGGGGGCTAGGCCTATTTTTATTGATAGGGCTGTCGTTAGTATTAGGGAAGAGAGTTGATTAATAGTGCTTGAGATGCATCATTGTCCTGTATCATAGAAGTTGATAATAGTGGCTATTATAAGAATTATAGAAGCAGTGGCTTGAATTAGGAAATATTTTGAGGCAGCTTCAATTGAACGGGGATTGGGCTTGTTTATAAGGATTGGAATAATGGCAAGAAGGCTTATTTCTAGTCCAATTCAAATTAATAGTCAGTGGGAGCTAAGTAGTGTGATCAAGGTTCCTGAGAAGAGTGTAAAGTAGATTGCAGTGGAGGTAAGGGGATTGATTAGTACGGGAAGGGTATAATCCAACATTTTCGGGGTATGGGCCCGATAGCTTATTTAGCTGACCTTACTAGTGGAGTTTAGTGTATGAGGTAGCACGAAGAATTTTGAGTTCTTAGGGTTAGGTTCAAGTCCTATAATTCCAGAAATAAGAGGATTTAAACCTCTATTATTTACTCTATCAAAGTAATTCTTTTATCAGACATATTTCTTAGGAATGAGGAGGAACGCATGCTATGATAACTGGTAGAGAGACATGTCATATGCACAGGGCTAATGTTAAGGGGAGAAAATTTTTTCATAATAAATGTATTAGGTGATCATATCGAAATCGAGGGTAGGATGCTCGAATTCACAGGAATGTTGATGTTAAGATTAGGGTTTTGAGGACAAAGCTGAATGTAAAGGTTTCAGGTGTAGAGGGATTTAGAAGTGCGCCTATGAATAGGGTAGCAGTTAGAGCATTTATTATAATAATATTAGTATATTCTGCTATGAAAAATAAGGCGAATGGACCAGCAGCATATTCTACATTAAATCCCGAAACAAGTTCTGATTCACCTTCTGTTAGGTCAAAAGGGGCTCGGTTTGTTTCGGCTAGGGTGGAGATGAATCATATTATGGCAAGTGGTCATGTGGGTAAGATTAATCATATGAATTGTTGAGTTGTGATTAGAGTAGATAAAGTAAAGGAGCCGTTCATGAGAAGAATTGAGAGTAGAATAATGGCCAGGGTCACTTCATATGAGATTGTTTGGGCTACAGCTCGTAAAGCTCCAATTAAGGCATATTTAGAGTTTGATGCTCATCCTGATCATAGAATAGCATAGACCGCTAGGCTAGAAGTTGCGAGAATAAATAGTATGCCTATGTTTATATTAATGAGGGGTTGGGGCATAGGTAAGGGGATTCATATTGTAATTGCTAAAGTAAGAGCTAGGGTGGGGGCAATAATGAATAGGGTGATAGAGGATGTAGCGGGCTTAAGGGGTTCTTTGGTAAATAGTTTTATGGCATCAGCAAATGGTTGAAGGAGGCCATATGGTCCTACAACATTTGGGCCTTTTCGGAGTTGTATATAGCCTAGTATCTTTCGTTCAACTAGGGTTAAAAATGCTATGGCGATCATAATTGGGATAATTAAGAAGAGGAGATTAACTAGAAACATGGATTATTAAGAAGAGGAGTTGAACCTCTGATAGTAAGGTTTTAAATCTTACGCAATTGCCAGACTCTGCCATCTTAATATACCCCGATCTAGGGTGAGTGGGGAATGAGTTGTTAAATTAAGATTATTTCATTTATTTTTCTCTAAGGCGTGAGAGTGTCATAGGCCTCATTTCTCTTGTCCTTTCGTACTGGGAGAAATGTTGAATAGATAGAAACCGACCTGGATTGCTCCGGTCTGAACTCAGATCACGTAGGACTTTAATCGTTGAACAAACGAACCATTAGCAGCGGTTACACCGCTTGGATGTCCTGATCCAACATCGAGGTCGTAAACCCTACTGTCGATATGGACTCTTGGGTAGGATTGCGCTGTTATCCCTAGGGTAACTTGTTCCGTTGATCAATAAGTTTGGGTCAATTAATGAGTTAAAACTTTGACTGGTTGTTGTCTAAGTTAAGATCATTCGGAGGTTGGTTTATACTCCGAGGTCACCCCAACCGAAATCTGTGGCCTACAAGCAAGTTTGTTGGTTCCTGTTGGTATATATATAGGTGAGTGCTTAGGCTAATTAGATTTAAGCTCCATAGGGTCTTCTCGTCTTATTGCATTATCCCCGCCTCTTCACGGGAAGGTCAAGTTCACTGATTGGAAGTAAGAGACAGTTTAACCCTCGTGAGGCCATTCATACAAGTCCCTATTTAAGGAACAAATGATTATGCTACCTTTGCACGGTCAGGATACCGCGGCCGTTAAACATGTGTCACTGGGCAGGCAGTGCCTCTAATACTAGTAATGCTAGAGGTGATGTTTTTGGTAAACAGGCGGGGTTAGTGTTTGCCGAGTTCCTTTTACTTCTTTTAATCTTTCCCTTTGAGCACGCCAGTGTTGGGTTAACAGTATAGATAATAAGAATTAAATGTTTAGGGTATATTTATTTATCTGTTAACTATCAGTGAATTATTCGGTCTGATATAAGCTTGTGCAGGGAGAATATTTTTCTTGTTACTAATATTAACATTATTTCATCTATAATTTTATAGAATAGTCCAGTTGTTTAATTAGGAGTTCATGTTAAAGTGTGGAATTAAGTTGAATTAGTGAGTGTGTTAAGCTTGAACGCTTTTTTAATTGATGGCTGCTTTTAAGCCAACTATGAAGAATGGGGAATTTACTCTCTAAATAAGGCTGTTTCCTTTATCTAAAGGGCTGTACCCCTTTAGAGTGACTATTAAATTTACATTAGGATTAATTGTTCTTTTAGGTAAATTTAAAGTTGAACTAAAATTCTATTCTGGACAACCAGCTATCACCAAGCTCGCTAGGCTTTTCACCTCTACTAACAAGTCTTCCCACTATTTTGCTACATAGACGGGTTCATTCTTTTAACTGCTCATTAGTAGCTCGTTTGGTTTCGGGATACTTTGCTTAAGTTCTTTTTGCAAAGTTTTTTCTAGTTAATTCATTATGCAAAAGGTAAAGGTATTTATCCTTGCTTTAAATTACTATAAGTTATTTCTTTCAGCTTTCCCTTACGGTACTGTCTCTATAACTCCAAAAATTTAATTTCTATCTCCTATACTTTTAAGGTGGGTAAATGTTTTAATTTATTAGATTTTTTTAGTTAAGTGGGTTGAGTGTTTGGGTTAGGACTGGTTCAAAATGTTCATGAGGTGAAATCTTCCGGGTGTAAGCCGGGTGCTTTATTTTGTTAAGCTACATCTTGATATTCCAAACACACTTTCCAGTATGTTTACCTTGTTACGACTTGTCTCTTCTTGCATTTAGGGACCTGTGATATTAGCTATATGTGATGGTCTTGAGTGCTTGAGGAGGGTGACGGGCGGTGTGTGCGTGCTTTATTGCCCGATTCAGTTGAGCACTCTATTCCCAACTTACTACTAAATCCGCCTCGGGCTTGTTATATTTCATAACAGCTATCGTAAGATATTCTAGGAGGATAGAAAATGTAGCCCATTTCTTCCCACTCTATAGGCTACACCTTGACCTAACGTTTTTATGTAAAATTCTTGTGCTTACTACAGTGCCTTGTTAGGGTTTGCTGAAGATGGCGGTATATAGGCTGATATTGCAAAGAGTGGTGAGGTTAAGCGGGGTTTATCGATTATAGAACAGGCTCCTCTAGAGGGGTATAAAGCACCGCCAAGTCCTTTGAGTTTTAAGCAATGGCTAGTAGTTCTCTGGCGAATAGTCTTGTTATTTGAGTATTGATGTTTAGGGCTAAGCATAGTGGGGTATCTAATCCCAGTTTGGGTCTTAGCTATCGTGAATTCAGGGGTTTTAAGATTACTTTCGTTGTATATTTTTATGCTAGCTAGGGCTTTTTACAGCTTAGCTAAAGCTTAATCTTATTTAGAATTAAACCTTAATCACGCTCTACGCCGTATTTTATTAACTAGGGTTAATCGTATGACCGCGGTGGCTGGCACGAAATTTACCAACCCTAAGTATTAGTATGACTTAATCAAACTTTCGTTTATGTTTTAATTTTAATCACTGCTGTATCCCGTGGGGGTGTGGCGTTGCAAGGTGTTGTGAGCAGCTCGTGAAGAGCGAACTTGATACCTGCTCCTTTTGATCCTGTCTGGAGATAGAGGGCATTCTCACTGGGGCGGGGATGCTTGCATGTGTAAGTCTACTGAAAGCTAATAAAAAGGCCAGGACCAAACCTGTCTGTTTATGGAGTATAAATACTCATCTAAGCATTTTCAGTGCTTTGCTTTGTTTAAGCTACATTAAC